TTTGATTCTATGTATTTTTATTATTACACACAATAAGGGAGGAGCCGTATGAGATGAAAATCTCATGTACGGTTCTGGAACGGAGATTCTTTGAACCGAATGACGACCGTAACGGATGTCAGCTCAATCGGAAGGAAATTATGCGGAAGCTTTACAGAATTATTATGAGGCTATGCGACTGGAAATTGATCCCTATGATCGAAGTTATATACTTTATAACATAGGTCTTATCCACACAAGTAACGGAGAACATACGAAAGCTTTGGAATATTATTTTCGGGCGCTCGAACGAAACCCGTTCTTACCCCAAGCTTTTAATAATATGGCCGTGATCTGTCATTACGTGCGACTATCTCCACTATAGAAAGATAAAAAAGAAAAGAACGAGCAAATTCACAAATACTAATATAATAAATACTAGAAAAAAAAGGCTTTCTACATATATATATATCGTCCAAAACAACGATTTTTATCAGCTGTAGCAAAGAAAGAAACTTCATAGAAGTAAAAATATGAAGAAATACATATGCCTAGGTACCTATTTTTCTCTGGATAAAAGATATAATTGATAAAGGAAGCACCGTAAGGATCAAGTAAAGAGGTTTTGAGCCGATACAAAAAAAACTGCTTACTTACTTATCTCATGATAGAAAAGTAAAGAATCCACTTATGTAATAAAAAGGATCTCTGATATTTTGAGCAGCGGTGTAGTATCAAATCCCAAAGATAGAAAGTCTTTTCTTTCTTAGAAAGAAAAGACTTTTTCCAAGATTCTATAGAAATTGATATATCATATATTTTTTTATATGATATAAAAAATCGAGATAGTTACCTTTCAGAAAATGAATTATAAATTCTAATGAGGATATTAATGCCGGTGCTTTATTCATGTTTATGTCTGAAGGTAGGAGAAAAGATAAAACTAAAAAAAGATGAAATATTCTTTGAAATTCTTTATTAGTCAAAGTCAAGTTTGAAACTTTTATTAATAACTTCTTTGTTTCTTTTAGTTAACTTCAAAATAATAGAAAAAAGAATTGACTGCTGAGCCGTATGAGGTGAAAATCTCATGTACGGTTCTAAGGAAAGGAATTTACTCACCTATTCCGACCGAGGAGAACAGGCCATTCGACAGGGAGACTCCGAAGTTGCGGAGTCTTGGTTTAATCAAGCCGCTGAATATTGGAAACAAGCTATAGCCCTTACCCCCGGGAATTATATTGAAGCACAGAATTGGTTGAAAATCACTGGGCGTTTTGAATAAGAACACTCTGTTTTTTTCTTATAAAATCTTATCTAATTTTCTTTAAGAAATATTATTTAAGAAAATTAGATAAGATTTTATATTTTTGATATATATTTTATATTTTTGATATATATTATAATTTTATTTTCTATTATATATATAATATATATAATTTATTGTTTGTTATCCCCATCCATCAAATAAAAAAAGAGACCTTCAAAAAAAAAAATACTGGTATAAAAAAATGGTATATTGTCTAATAATGAATACTAATGACTACTCACGGGATTTGAAAAAAAAAAATAGAGTACATCAAAATATTATAATATTTTCTATATAAAAATATAAAAACAAAAAGTAAAAAAAGTTCCATCTAGTAACTTCTGAGTAAAATATTAATACATTCCATTATGCTGCACAAAAAATTATTTAACTTCCATTCAACGTCCACAAAATGTCTTAGAAGATTAAAAAGGTCCGTTGAGCGCCTCACAGTTATGTCATAATAGATTCGAACACTTGCCCCGGATTGACTTCGAGATCATAATTGTTCTAGTGAATAACTAACGAAAATAAATTAAATAAAATATAAAATAGATAGATGGGAAATAGAAGAGAACAAAACTCAATATAAACATTTCTCATAAATTCATTAATTCTGTTTTATGTTGGCAGGTCTCTTTGTATGTGTTGTCTGGAAAGAGGAGGACTCAATGATTATTCGTTCACCGGAACCAGAAGTGAAAATTTTGGTAGATAGGGATCCCATAAAAACTTCTTTTGAGGAATGGGCAAAACCAGGTCATTTCTCAAGAACAATAGCTAAGGGACCCGATACTACTACTTGGATCTGGAACCTACATGCTGATGCTCATGATTTTGATAGCCATACTAGTGATTTAGAAGAGATTTCCCGAAAAGTTTTTAGTGCCCATTTCGGCCAACTCTCTATCATCTTTCTTTGGCTAAGTGGCATGTATTTTCATGGTGCTCGTTTTTCCAATTATGAGGCATGGTTAAGTGATCCTACTCACATTAGGCCTAGTGCTCAGGTGGTTTGGCCAATAGTGGGCCAAGAAATATTGAATGGTGACGTAGGGGGAGGGTTCCGAGGAATACAAATAACCTCTGGGTTTTTTCAGATTTGGAGAGCATCTGGAATAACTAGTGAATTACAACTCTATTGTACCGCAATTGGTGCATTGGTCTTTGCAGCCTTAATGCTTTTTGCTGGTTGGTTTCATTATCACAAAG